ATGAACAACTCACACACACTCCCTTTCCAAAAAAGATCAATACACCTAAAACTACACTTAGATTTATTGGATTTGTTGCTAAAATATCGGTATTAAACCCGAAACTCCCGGCGGATGGCCAGTGACCCAAGTAAACGAAAGAATCGGTTAAATTGTTCATATAATCTCCTCTTCTAGCTAAACTATAAAGAACGAACTCTGTCCTTTTTTTTTTATTCTTTTTATTTTCAATAAAAAGAAAATTTAATTTAATAATTTAATTTACCTATTTGGATATTTGTAAACAGAATCAAAAACCTATTCTATTTACAAATTTATTTTCCAAAGTTTTTCATTTTCAATAATAATAATGAGACTTATTAGAATTAAGCTAGAATTTGAGACCAAGTTTTTTGTCAATTTCAAAAAACCTAAACCTCCTTTTTTCGCAACACTCCTTAAAAAAAGTTTCCATTAAACTAAAAAAATAAGGGGAAGGAAGAAAGCGAATCGATGTGCTAATTCCCCATCCTCAAATTAGTCCTTCCCAAGGATTGTTGTCTCAATGAATAATTGTAGGAGTTAAATCTTGATAGAATTAAAAAAACTACGCAAAAAATCCATAATTTTTTGATTTCTAGTATTGGATTAAACAAAAGGATTTGCAAATAAAAGCGCTAATGCTACAACCAGGCCATAAATTGTTAAAGCTTCCATAAAAGCCAAACTAAGCAATAAAGTACCTCGTATTTTTCCTTCTGCCTCAGGTTGTCTCGCGATACCTTCAACAGCTTGACCCGCAGCTGTACCTTGACCAACTCCAGGTCCAATAGAAGCAAGCCCAACAGCCAACCCAGCAGCAATAACCGAAGCAGCAGAAATCAGTGGATTCATGATAAGTTCCTCACACCAAAATAAAGAAATAGTTAATGATACAATCATCCAATGACTTAGGACGTAATTATAATTAAATAATCGCTAAGATTCATCCAGCCAAAATAGCCAAAAACTTTAATTGAAATAATATAATAATATTATTGAATCATAAGAATTACTTTGCTAGTAGTTCCTATCCACCGGATTTTTGAAAATTCATAATATATATATATACGACTTTTTTATGCCATTTCTTTTTTGTGAACCATTCTTTAAATTCTTCGTTCTTTTTTTTTATCGTTTTTTCAGCCAATTCACAGATAAAAAGGAAGAACTTCTAATCGAAGCCCTATCTAAATTGAAATTCACAAAAGTAGTAGGGCAGATTATATAGATCTTTAACTCATATATACCTAGTCAATATCAAATATCACATATACAAGTGTTTCTTACATAACGTAAACCAAATATTCTATAATTTGGCTAACTTCAAAAAGAAATAATATTTGAAAAAAAAAACACAGTTAATGGTGACCTTCCATAGATTCACCTATATAAGCCGCAGCTAAAGTGGCAAAAATGAGAGCTTGAATCCCGCTTGTAAATAATCCAAGGAACATGACAGGTATAGGAACCACTAAAGGTACTAAAGAAACAAGAACAACAACGACTAATTCATCGGCTAATATATTTCCGAAAAGTCGAAAACTAAGTGATAGGGGTTTTGTAAAATCTTCTAAGATGTTAATGGGTAAAAGAATTGGAGTTGGTTGAATGTATTTACTGAAATACCCTAATCCTTTTTTGCTAAGACCCGCATAAAAATAGGCTACTGATGTGAGTAAAGCTAAAGCAACCGTCGTATTTATATCATTCGTTGGTGCTGCTAACTCCCCTTGAGGTAACTGGATAATTTTCCACGGTAAAAGGGCTCCTGACCAGTTAGAAACAAAAATAAATAAAAACAGGGTTCCAATAAAGGGAACCCATGGACCATATTCTTCTCCAATCTGGGTTTGACTCACGTCTCGAATGAATTCAAGGACAAATTCAAAGAAATTTTGGCCGTCCGTTGGAATGGTTTGTGGATTGCGAATCGCCAGAACTGCCGAACCTAATAAGATAGCAATTACAACCCAAGAAGTAATAAGGACTTGGGCATGGACCTGGAAACCTCCTATTTGCCAATAGAAATGTTGGCCTACTTCTACACCAGATATCTCATATAACCCTTCTTTTATTAGTGTGTTGATGGAACATGATAAAACATTCATATTGCCCTCTGACAGAAATAAGAACTTTAAATTATTTTGATTCAAGATCCCCCTTTTTTTTTTACTTATTTACTTGAATTTTATATTTTAGTTTTGGATACCAACTAAACTAATCACACAATATCCCCTTTTATCTCTTTTTCTTTTGTACGATTCAGGAGTAGTAACCGATTTTTAAAATCGAAATACAGGGAGCCCCTCCCTCAAAAAAAATGGATTTATTTATCTTATTATTAATCAAGAATTTTGTATATAGCTAGAACGACCCTCACAAATTGCGAATACTAATTTGTTAAGAATGAATCGAATTGAAGCTATAGCGTCATCATTTGCTGGAATAGAAATATCCGCGAGATCGGGATTACAATTTG